CTATAGTTCCTTAGAGAGTCAATTTCCAATTAGTGGTCATTGAGATTCATGGGCAATGCGGATTAATATGTAGGGATAGATATTACCTCTCCTTTTTCCCTTTCAAAAAAATTGAAATGATTGAAGTTTTTCTATTTGGAATTGTCTTAGGTCTAATTCCTATTACTTTAGCTGGATTATTTGTAACTGCATATTTACAATACAGACGTGGTGATCAGTTGGATCTTTGATTAAATTAATTAACATCTTTTTTTTTAATTGACCTCCTCTTTTCTTTAATCCAAAGGAGGTCAAATTAAGATTACTGGTCAATTATTTAATTGTAATTTTGGGACTAACCTAACCAAGAATGGAATCACGCTCTGTAGGATTTGAACCTACGACATCGGGTTTTGGAGACCCACGTTCTACCGAACTGAACTAAGAGCGCTTTCTTATCTTCTTATCATTATCACACTAGCTAAAACTAAAAAAAAAGAAGAGGATTTTTTTTATAACCCGAATACATCTTGTATGCATAAGACTATCATATAGAATATGATATAATAAAAAAAGATTATGTATGCCTGATTTTAATCGATTTCAATAAATCCCTCGTTACTGCTCAGACGAGAAGTAATAGGTAGGGATGACAGGATTTGAACCCGTGACATTTTGTACCCAAAACAAACGCGCTACCAAGCTGCGCTACATCCCTTTCAATTGGTCTACAGTGTCATTTTATAGAATCCCTGTCTTGTTTTCAAAATCCTTATTTTCTCCATTGCCAAGTTATCTTGGCATTTCTTTTTTTTATTCTCATGTAACATATAATAATAGTAGAAGGCTTATATACACATGAATATGAAACCCATCGTAAAAAATAACTAAAAAAGGGAATCTTTTTTGGGAATGCTCAGTCGGAAGGGACGTCTTTTTAGGAATTCCATGTACAAATACAAGCGGTCCTTAACTACTTACATATATATTATATCGGATCATATATGTATTAACATTAGGCATTACAATAAATAATACAATAAATAAAAAGAATAAAGAAGGAGGATTTAAAATGCGAGATCTAAAAACATATCTTTCCGTGGCACCGGTACTAAGTACTCTATGGTTTGGGGCTTTAGCAGGTCTTTTGATAGAGATCAATCGTTTATTTCCGGATGCGTTGACATTCCCTTTTTTTTCATTCTAGTTATTGACATGGGAAGGGGTGAAGAAGATTAGAGATAGAATCAAAAGATTTGTGACTAATCCCTCCCCCTCTTTTTTTTTTAGAAAAAATCGAATTGGATACAATATATTAAGTAGAAGTATAATCAAGAAAGGAGGAAAGAGAAATAAAAAAGTAGATTCAACCTCGGCGAAATTCGGGTTTTCTCCAATTCCATTTAGAAATAATATTGTGAGAACAGAAATGTGTCTAGGGCAAGAAGATCATACAAGATCTTTTAATAAAATACTGTACATTGAATCGAATTCGATTCAAAATATACCTAAATATTAGTTTGTTGTTTTACTTCTTATTTTTTTATTTCTTTTTTCGCAGAAAGTAGAAGAATTGGTTGAATCAAAAACGCAAAGGAGGTTCATGGCCAAGGGGAAAGATGTCCGAGTAACGGTTATTTTAGAATGTACCAACTGTGTTAGAGTTAGAAACGGTCTTAATAAGGAATTAAGGGGTGTTTCCAGATATATTACTCAAAAGAATCGACACAATACGCCTAGTCGATTGGAATTGAGAAAATTCTGTCCCTATTGTTACAAACATACGATTCACGGGGAGATAAAGAAATAACTCGAATCAAGTGCCTGTGTGTCACTCTTACAAGTAACACGAAAAGGACATATTCTATATATACCATATTATTCTATATATTTTCATTTTAGTTAACATAATATAACTAACTAAAAAAAAAAGCCAAATCAAATCCTATATTTTGAATTTGAAATCTTTTTGGATCAAATTGAAATAGGATTTTGAGGATAAGGAATAAACAAACCATGGAAAAATCCAAGCGACTCTTTCTTAAATCCAAGCGATCTTTTCGTAGGCGTTTGCCCCCGATCCAATCGGGGGATCGAATTGATTATAGAAACATGAGTTTAATTAGTCGATTTATTAGTGAACAAGGAAAAATATTATCTAGACGGGTAAATAGATTAACCTTAAAACAACAACGATTAATTACTATTGCTATAAAACAAGCTCGTATTTTATCTTTGTTACCTTTTCTTAATAATGAGAAACAATTTGAAAGAAGCGAGTCGACCACCGGAGCTACTGGTCTTAGAACCATAAATAAATAAAAAAAAGTAGACTTACTTTACTCCTCAATTGAACCCAAATAAAAATCCGAACTCAAACACAGATTGATATTTTGTTCGAAAAATCGTAAGAAAAAAATTGGGGAAGAAGAAGAAATCTTTTTTTATTGGATATTGGACATATTCGCTCATTTAATTTTGAACGACTTTATCATATTCTCTTTATCATACTAATTTCTACTCTACCTTCCCGGAGTTCATTCTCCAGAGAACTCCATTTAAAATATTCTGACAAATTCCTTACAATTTCCTTTTTTATTTTATGATCTGATCTCATTAGAAATCATATAAAGACAATTCCTATTTAATATAGCTATTTGTGCAAGTATTTTACGATTAAGAAGCAACTGTCTCTTGTACAGATTGTGTATTAATCTACTATAACTATAGGATACTCTATTCCCACGAATTACTGCATTTATCCGAGTGATCCACAAACGACGAAAATCTATCTTTTTCCTATCTCTATCTCGATGAGACGAAACCAAAGATCTTATTTTCTGTTGAATAATTGTTCGAGTAAGTCTTGAACGAGCCCCCCGAAAGCTTGATGCAAATAAACGAATTTTTGTTCTACGTCTCCGAGCTATATATCCTCGTCTAATTCTAGTCATTGAATAAATGAAACTTTCATGAATAACTAATTGATTTCCTTTCTTTCAGTTATTCTTTTCCCTTTTCCTAGTTTATTAATAACAAAACGGATTCTTCCAATGTATAAAATAAAAATTCCAATGGCTTTTGCTACTATAACCTTCCCGACCACGATTTGTCTTTTCTTTTTTTATAGTCATTTCACCTCGAAACGAGTATTGATACTAGGTATCAAAAAACAGAAAAAAGTAATAAATAGAAATGAATAACGAAATAGTGGATTCCATCGTTTCTATGGTTATGTCTTAAACGGTGAGGTCCTCTATATATACCGGAGTCCCTTACTTCATTTAATCAATGCTATTAGCAAGTTGTACAGTTTACATTCTTCGGCTCTACCTATGAATTATCTAGTAATAGGTCTTTCACAACGAGATCTACCTATACAGTAACGGTATTTAATTATGAAAATTGGATGGGGTAGTTGACCCTCTTAGTCCGTTTTTGCAAGAGTATAGGCATAAGATTTCGGCTTTGAAAATAGGATTTCCCCGCTTAATGAATAACTATTTGTTACCAATGAGGAATTTTTTCTCATCGGAAACCATAAATTTCATATACAATAGAAGAATTGAATAGATCTTTTTTTTTAGTTTTCGATATATAGATAGTGAACGACCTTCTTCCTTCCATTTTATACTATTCACTAGTACTGATCATTGATACTGGAAGATTTCTTTCCCTTTTTTTTTCTACCAATGGTGATCTGAACGAGTCGCACATACACCCTAGTACATGTTCCTCGACGCTGAGGACATCCCCCAAGAGCGGGGGATTTCGTGACATTTCTGATTGGCTGTCTTGTGTTTCTAATAAGTTGTTTAATAGTTGGCATGTTGAATCGTATACATAATAAATGGGCTGGTTTAGATCGATCCTAACCGGATGATTATGAATTACTTCTCTATTTACTAGATGAATAGAATATTATTAAACCCGGTAATAAGTAAGAAGAGAAAATCTCAAAGTGGCGATTTGCTTAAACTTACTGCTATTTTTTTTTATTCAATCGCTACAAGATCAACAATTCCATGAGCTTGGGCTTCTGTTGCTGACATAAAAACATCCCTTTCCATATCTTCGGATACAACCCATAGGGGTTTGCCCGTTCTTTGTACATAAACTCTTGTGATGGTTTCGCGCAGTTTCAGCAGTTCTTCTGCTTCCAGGATAAATTCTCCCGTTTGTGCCTCATAAAAAGAACTCGCAGGTTGATGTATCATTACCCTGATAATATAACAAATGGTTCCTCTATCTCGCATGATGAGGTGAGGAGAAGAGATAAAGAATAATAAAAAAAGAAAGATAGAATTGAGCAACCGTACAGGCATCTTTTGCGCATTGCATACGGCTATACAATGGAATTCACTTTATCTTCCATTTCCATCTAAGAAAGAGAAAAAATATAGATAGAGGGTTTATCCGATTCAGATCGGCAAATGATCCAATTACCATCCTTCCTTTCGGAGCAGTTAAAAAATACTATGATGGCTCCGTTGCTTTTTATATATTTATCTCGTCTTTGATTCAGCAATCCCAAAGTTTCTTTTTTTTTTTTTTCGTACTCTTTCCTAACAATAACATAAATATTGTTAAAAGTTTTCTGTTGTGAAAACAAAAAAGTTTGTGACGCTGAAATGGTAATGGTCACCGATAAATAAGGTAAAATCGAGAATACCCTTTATTTTATACTAATTTCATACTACTCTTTCGATATATAATCTAATGTTTTGAAAAAAAAATTTCTCATATCGAATTCGAAGTGCCATGCTATTATTACTTAATATTCCTATTTCATATGGCGAAGGCATAGTCTTTTTTTTTTGTTCTTAAAAAACTCATTGGCGCCAAGCGTGAGGGAATGCTAGACGTTTGGTAATCTCTCCGCCGACCAGGATAAAAGATCCCATTGAAGCGGCTAATCCCATGCATATTGTATGCACATCGGGTTGCACAAATTGCATAGCATCATAAATAGCTACTCCGGGGATTACCCATCCGCCAGGAGAGTTTATAAACAAATACAG